GGATCGCAAATCCCAAGTTTGTCTATGAAGAGCGGATCTAATTGTATTAGTGTCTATAATTGATTTCTTCTGTGTAATACTAATCGATAGGACCTCATTGGTAAGTGCTACAAGATCTCGTACATTGGGCCCCATGGTTATGGACCCGAATCCGTTAGTATGGAACATTTTCTTTTCCAAGTGAAATCCCCTAGTATATGAAAGAGTGAAAAAGTACTTTCGTTGTTGTGGAATAAGAAGCCTTCGTAACTTAATGCACGTATTGAATTTGTTCGGAGCTATGAGAGCGGGATCCACTTTTTGGGGAATATGAGTCGAAGCAATAACAAGAATATTTCTAGTAGAACATCTTTCACAATCCCTGGAGAGATGGTTCGCTAATAGACCGAGGGATAAGTAATTCGACTCATTCACATCCAGATCATGAATGTTTGGGATCCATATTATGCAAGGAGACATTGCTCTTGCTAATTCGAATTGAAGGGTGATAGACAATCGGTTTATTTCCGCCATCATCTCCTTATCCATAGTTAGCGCATTCATCCAAGTTAGCAGTTCCAGCTCCGTATCAAGGTCACGATCGATATCGTCACTAGCATCAATATTGTCACTATCATCAATATCGATATCGTCACTAGCATCAATATTGTCACTATCATCAATATCGATATCAGGAATAAATTTAGGCTTCTTATCCAGTAACTTGTTCAGAAATACCGTAATGAAAGGAACATAGGAGTTTGTCGCTAGGTATTTGACCAAATAGGATCGTCCAGTTCCTATAGAACCTATCACTAAAATACCCCTAGAGGGGGATAAGGCTAAGCGGAGCGAAAAAGGTTTTCCATGAGATGGGAAATGAAAACTATTAGCCCCAGACGAAGTTTGTGAATAAGTGATTGTCTGATAATGAGCAAGGAATATCCGTCTTTCTGCTAAACAGGATATATTGAACTCATAATTCATTAGATGCTTTTGATGAATGTCAACCAAGTATCGTAAGTAAATTGCTCCCGGTTGTTCAATCATTTGATAACCAGAGTCATTCTTTGATAAATGATCACTATGAGTCAGACTCAATAGAATTCTTTTTTCTGTCGTTAAGGCGGAGAGCTGAACCAAGAATTTTCTTTCTTCCTCATGAATCGAATCACTGTTCGCGACCCAGGATTCTATTTTATCAGCAATCCAATCCCCGTTCACGTTTTTTCTTTTTCTTATCAATGAATAGATCTCTTTACTTGTATGACTTAGATGTCTCGTATTTATAGAAAAAGCGATTCGATTGATGGGAAATAGAAAGAGATTCTTTAACCAGAAAGAATTCGGTTCAGACGTAGGATACTTATCTAGAAGTTTTCGCAACTCAATCATTGATGAGGGAATCATCAAAGATTTGACCTTTTCGAACTCTGTCTGTAACTCACTAAAGGTCTGGGAAACAAAGAAAAGATGTATAAGAACGAGATATCCAGCAACAAGAACAAGGAAAAGGATTGAATAGAGGAATTCCGGAACATTTGGCGATCTCAGATGTGTCGATATCAACGACGACTTATTCTTTTTATTTCGATCAATCATTTCTTTGGACAGAAGATTATGTAACCATTTACTCGAGATCTCACTTCTGAGAAAAAATTGCATCTTCCACAATTTTGTCTGAAGAATTCGCCACGATATACCCATAATATCATGAAAAATGGATACACTGCTACTTAGTATTGACAATAGGTCTGAAAAAGTATCTAAAAATATCGAATTTAGATATTTGTACCCTGTCGAAGTAAAGAAGCTTGGCATATATGTTTGGAATAGATTCCATTTTTTTGAGAGAATTGAAAAAGCACTATCTCGTTGAAAGGTTGTATACATCCGCCCTTTCTGAACCCCAACGCATTTCTTTAGACAAAGACTCTGTTTTTTCCTTTTTTCGGATGGGAAATCTTTCTCAGAACATGGAATGTGTGAATTGAAATTGGGAAACTCATGAAGGTTCTTTCCTTCTGAATCAGATAGATTCATATCTGAAAGAGGTTGACAATAAGTTCTTTCCAAATTGACTATTTGTCCCTCTGTTAGAGGGTTTCCAGAAGTGTCTACGATCGAATAAATAGCTCTACGAACGAATGGATCGGGTCGACTTAGAAAATGAAAAGATTTGTCCAAGTTATACCTTTCGTCACCACTTTGTGGAAAATCGTTAGGTATGAATATGTTAGATACTTGTGACTCGATTGGTGAAATAGTAGTTCTCCCCCCAAAAACATGTTTTTTTTTACCAACGCACAAAGAAAATCTTTTCTTGCGAAGGAACAAGATATTGAGAAATTGCCCATATAGAAAATCTGAATTATTATTACGAGCCTTTTCCACAGAAAAAGGGAATCTTTTGTTACAATAGAAGCAGAAGTGATGTGGATTATTCAAGAATCGAAGTCGATTTGCTTTATAAAAAGAGGATATCAATGAACTTCTGTGAAATGGTTTCCCGGGATTCAGCCAATTGTCTTGATCGTAGAATATCATTGAGAAATAGGAATCTTTGTTATCAAAGGATTTCCTGCGATTAGTTCTAGTATGGAATGAGTCAATCATCCGCTTTGGTATCTTATTGAACAAAAATGGTGATATTGTTCCTCCATTGATCAAGAATTTCGAAGTACCATCATCAGCCAGTAAGAAGGGGTTCAATTTTTTCAAATGAACAATTTGAAAACCTATCGATTCTAACAACTGATTGCAGAGTTTCTCATTCGGACCTTTCAATTCATAGATGTTGATTTCGGACCTATGAATGGGGGTATTCCCAAAACTTACACAGGGAAAAGAAAGTGAATTAGACAAAAAGAAAAGCAACTTGGCCAAAAAACGAAGTGACTTGCCCAAAAGACGAAGTGACTGGGAGAAAAGGAAAAAGAAACGAAGTGACCTGGACCACTTGGGCAAAAAGAAAGTAAGCAACTTAAACACATCTTTTTCGAATTTCTTGCAAACCTCAGAATAATTGATCAAAAATTGATTAATACGAATACGTGTATAAATACGTAATTGATCAAACATTACTTGAAAACGGCTCTTTTGCACTTGAAAATGCACTTGAAAACAGCTTTTATGCTCAGAAAGGAAATGTTCCAAATGTTCCTGGCAATTCTTGCTCCCATTGGACCATTTGTATATATATGCATAATCTTGTTTGATCATATATTTCATTAGAGTTCTATGACTGAGAGTATCCTTTCCTTTTTGATCCCTTTGAATTCCATATTCGAAGTTGCGATCGGATCTATTCATTAAAAAGAATCGATTCAATACACTTCTTATGTACCTATAGATACTATATTGGATTTGAATCAGATTTCGGATCAATCTATATTGATTGACTGCTTCCATTATGTTATTGCTAGCAAATACCACCATTTTTTGCTTTAGATCTCCCAAACCATTCCCGCAGGAGATCCAGACCCGTTTTTGTCTGATCCTTCGAAAAAAATATTCATTCTCCTCATAACGAAAAAGAACAGGAGACAGAACCAATAAAGATTTCTTTTTCGATTCAGCCCCGGTGTTGAATACCTCATTCAAGAATTTTTTTTGATCCAATCCGTACGAATCAATAGAAAAAGAAAATCCCTTATGATACACCAGATCCGGCTCGGTTATTGATAGAGTAAATAGATCTGCCATTTCTTGCAATCTCTCTTCTGATTCAAAATCGTGGTGTAACGCGTATCCTCCCCTGTTCCGTTCATGGAATCGGTGAAAGAAATCAAAAAATGGATTTTTGTTAAAGAATGAAATCTTATTGGAACTGTCCAGATCCGGGTCATCCTTCGGAACCATATCACATCCCGGATCTAATGAAATAGAATGAATTGAGACAGTATTTTGTAAATACGTAATGATTTTGAATAAATGAATCATTTCTTTATTTTCTGATCGCCGGACAAAAGAAAGATGTTTCTTCAACAATTTCTGCTCTCTAGTGGACCTCTCAGTAGGATTCGAACCCAGATGAAGTTCTGACCATCTATCAGAGAAAAAAGAACGAACGGATCTTGTAGCATTCCCAAGAAATTCTTCCATTTCTTCCGGAAACAGATGATTAATCATCGGTTTCTCGCGTTCCGTGAATAGCTGGGACATTGAGGAATATCCAGAAAGGTTTTTCGGGAATCGGTCTGATTCTATCTCTTTTCGTTCCGTTTGAAGAAAGGAAGGATCCCAGGGAATCGATCTTTCTTCTAGTTGTTGAATCTCTCTGATCAATGTGCGATATTCCGAATCCTCATTACTAATGGAATCCAAATGATCTCTGGATTGATCAGAGGATCCTTTCAGTTGGCTAGAATCCGTTACTTGAACGAAACTAGACCTTGTGGAATCATATTGAATATTTGACCATACATTCCGTACCTTGCTAAAAAACCGATCCTTCTTTCCCAACCACACATTGCCTAACCAAAAATACGATTCGGGCGGATTATTCCCCCAACTAGGGAATAAAAGGAAGAGATCTTGGCGGAATTTCCACATATGAAATTGAGTACAATTTTGCAACGAGATAGCCCCCTTGTTTCTCGAGAAGAGATGGGAAACATGCTCATGTTGTTTGAAGAAAACCCCCGCTTCAATTGGTCTTTTTTCACGAAAAGCAGACATAAGATAAGAAATCCAGTCTTTCGCTAATCTTTCCAATAAAATAGGATCAGCCAATTTCCAATCATGGTCCTTGTGGGTCGAATCATCATCCATATAATATACAAAAAGAAACTCCAGAGATTTGCTATCTTTCTCTTTGAATAAGATCTCAATTTCGGCGACGGTTTCATTAGATATCTTACAACTAGAATTCCTCTTTGTTATTGAGAGAACCCCAGTACTCTCTTTCCGATTCAGGAAAGAACTCTCAGAGACCTTTTTTCCTTTTGGAAGATACAGGAGCGAAACAATCAACCTATTGATATTGGAAGACCCAACAGCTTCTTCCAATCGATCATTTCTGGGTCCAGTGGAATTCATAGGTATAGGAAGAAACCCTGTCAAATATAGGTTTTTTCTTTCGACCATATTTCGATTGTTAATACGATATATAAGTACCGCTACTACAAAGAGTATTACTCCCCTGATCGTGAAAGATCGATTGCTTGTTCCACCCTGTAAATTGCGTGAAAGTAGAATACTAAAAATTCGTGGGTCAAAGAGTTTTAGAAAGCGTTCTTGGTGTAAAAAAATGTAAATAAAGGATCCCACTGAATTGAATTGGGTCCACGAGTCTAAGAAATAGTGAAAATTCTTTAACTCTCTCATTATCTCTCTCAATTCGAAAATACAGAACTTGATCTGTCTTTTTTTTTCCATTGTTGTCACCTCCGAGATTTTCATCTCTATTTTTATTTGAAAATTACTTCTTTCTTCTTTATATGTTATTTTAAATTTTTATATTTTATATGTTATTTTAAATTGACTTATTTTTTATATTGGATTGGCACCGTGAACAAGGGTCCCTGTTAAGCATCCATGGCTGAGTGGTGAAAGCGCCCAACTCATAATTGGCGAAGTCGTAGGTTCAATTCCTACTGGATGCACGTAATCAGGACCTTCCAAGAAATCTATTGGAATTGGTTCTCTATCAGTCGAATCTCATCCATACATAAGGAATTGATGTCACATATCACAACATACCCATTTTCACAACATATATAT